ATTGATAATATTCAGAATATTAGTAATAGTAACAATGATCAAAATGATGATCAAACGGGAGAGGGAGAGATGATTTTGATACGTTACTTACAACAATCAGATTTTCGTCGCAATCTAATCAAAGGATCTATGCGTGCTCAAAGACGTAAAACAGTTATTTGGGGCCTCTTTCAAGCAAATGTACATTCCCCTCTTTTTTTGGATCGTCTAGACAAAACATCTTTTTTTTCGTTTTTTGATATCAACGAAATAAAGAATCTATTTTTTAGGAATTGGATGGACAGAAAACAAGAATCAGAATTAAAAATTTCCTATTTGGAAAATGAAGATACAAAAGAAGAAAAGGAGAAAGAGGAAAAAAAAGGATATAAAAATCTACAGACAGAAATATCAGAAGCTTGGGAGGCCTTTAGATTTGCTCAAGTAATAAGAAGTTTGATGTTAGTAACCCAAGCTTTTCTTAGAAAATACATTATATTGCCTTTCTTAATAATAGCTAAAAATATTTTCCTTATTTTATTATTCCAAATTCCTGAGTGGGACGAGGATTTTAAGGAATGGAATAGAGAAATATATATTAAATGCACCTATAATGGCATTCAATTATCAGAAAAAGAATTTCCACAAGATTGGTTAATAAATGGTATTCAGATAAAGATTCTATATCCTTTCTGCCTAAAACCTTGGAGAAAATATAAGGCACGATCTCATCATAGAGATTTAATGAAAAAAAAAGATAAAAAAACAAATTTTTGTTTTTTAACAATCTGGGGAATGGAAGCGGAATTTCCCTTTGGTCCTCCCCGAAAACGACCTTTTTTTTTTGAACCTATTTATAAAGAACTCCAAAAAAAGGTGAAAAAGAGATTTTTACAAGTTCTAAAATCTTTCAATAAAAAAAGAAAAACCTTTCTAAAAGTTACAAAGGAAGAAACAAAAGGAGTTATCAAAATAGTTCGAGTTATCAACCTAATAATGAAAAAAAGGGAGAATCCAAATAATAAATTGGAATTGAGGAAAGAAAAAATATATGAACCGAACGAAAACAAAAAAGATTTGAAAAGAAATAATAAGATTATTCGCGAATCGTCTGTTTTAAATCGAACAATGAATTGGTTAAATTATTCACTAATAGAAAGAAGAATGAAAGATCTTTCTGATAAGACAATCAAAATAAGGAATCAAATTGAACAAACCTCAAAAGACAAGAAAAAAAAAGAAATAGTTATAATTTCTGATAATAATTTATCGGGATCACAGAAACATATTTGGAAAATATTAAAAAGGAAAAATATCCGATTAATACGTAAATCACACTACTTTATCAAATCATTTATTGAAAAAATATACATAGATATTTTGCTATGTACCATTACCATTTCTAAGATCAACGCACAACTTTTCTTTGAATCAACAAAAAAGATCTTTAATAAATCCATTGACAACAATAAAATAAATCAAGAACAAGAAGGAATTGATGAAACAAATCAAAATAGAACGAATTTTATTTTGACTATAAAAAGATTGTTATCAAATACTGATAATACTAAGAATAGCAATCAAAATACCAATACTTATTGGGACTTATCTTCCCTGTCCCAAGCATATGTTTTTTACAAAATATCACAAAACCAATTACTTAATAAGTATCAATTGAAACCTTTACTTAAATATCAAGGGAGCTATCCTTTTTTTAAGGATATCTTAAAAGACTATTGTATGATACACGGAATATTTAATTCTAAATCAAGACATATTAAAATTAATACGTATGTAATGAACGAATGGAAAAACTGGTTAAAAGGTCATTATCAATACGATTTATCTCAAAAAAAAGGATCTCGATTAGTACCTAAAGAATGGCGAAATAGAATCAATAAACATTGTATGATTCAAAACAAGGAATCAAACCAATTGGCTTTATATAAAAAATACCAATTCATTTATTCCATGAATAAAAATGATTATTCAGCAAATTCATTTATGAATCAAAAAGAAAAAAACAAATGGAAAAAACATTACAGATATGATCTTTTATCTTATAAATACATAAATCTCCCTAATTTAGACATTTCTAGATCAACATTAGAAAGAAATGGGAACCAAGAAATTCCATATCATTTCAATACATCAAAACCTGAATCATTTTATGTATTGGTAAGTATACCTAGTAATGATTATCTAGAAAAAGGATATCCTATTGATAGGAATACAAATTTGGATAGAAAATATTTTGATTCTAGAATTCTTCATCTTTATCTTTGTTTTATAAAAAATATTTTTATAAAAAATATGGAAATCTGGACCAATGCACATATTGGCATCAAGATTCAGAAAAATACTAAGATTGAAATTAATAATTTCAAAAAAATGAAAAAAAAAGATCTTTTTTTTCCTACAATTTATCAAGAGATCAAACCATTCAATCAAAAGAATTTCTTTTTTTATTGCATAAGAATGAATAAAGAAAAGTTATATGATACCGCATCCAATCATGATACTATATCCAATCTAGAAACTTGGTTTTTCCCAGAATTTGTGCTACTTTTTGATGAATATCAAATTCAACCTTGGATCATACCAATCAAATCACTATTTTTTCATTTTTCTATAAGTGAAAAAAGTAAAAACATTAACGTAAATCCAAATAAATCCTCTAAGAAAAAAAAAGATAAAAAAGCTGTTGAAGAAGATTACGCAATATTAGAAATAAAAAAAGATAGAAAAAAAGAACAATATAAGAGCAATAATGAAATGGAACTAGATTTCTTTTTGAAAAAATATTTCCTTTTTCAACTAAGATGGGATGATCCCTTGAATAAGAAAATAATGAAAAATATCAGGATATATTGTCTCCTACTTAGACTGATAAATCCAAAAGAAATTGCGATATCTTCTATTCGAAGAGGTGAAATAAATATAGATCAAATGCTGATTCAAAAGGACCTAGCTCTTGCAGAATTGATAAGAAAAAGGATATTTATTATTGAACCAATTCGTTTCTCTATAAAAAGGGACGAAAAATCTCTTATATATCAAACTATGGATATTTCATTGGTTGATAATAATAAGCACCAAACAAATAAAAGATACACAAAAAAAAGATATATTGAGAAAGGGGGTTTTCAAAAATCCATTTCACGACACAGCAACATATTTTTGAGTGGAGACAAAAATTATTATGATTTACTTGTTCCTGAAAATATTCTATCTCCCAGACGTCGTAGAGAATTTCGAATTCGAATTTGTTTCAATTTCCGGAATTTTAATGTTGTGGATAGAAATCCAAGATTTTGCAATGAAAACAAAATAAGAAACTGTGGGCAATTTTTGAATGAGGACAAACATATTAATACAGATAGAAAAAATTTTATTAAATTCAAATTGTTTCTTTGGCCCAATTATCGATTAGAAGATGTAGCTTGTATGAATCGCTATTGGTTTGATACCAATAACAGTAGTCGTTTCAGTATGTCAAGAATACATATGTATTCACAATTCAGAATGAATTCAATTCCAATGAAAAATGAAAAGAATTTCTAGTGGATTTACTACATATCGTGTAAGATATTTGGTAGATGAAAACCGAAATATATACACTGTGTAATATTCTAATACACGATGCTCATTTCATAGTGTATCAATTTTAACTAGGAAGAGCGGAATCCTTTTAAGTAAAAATAAATTGTTTTCTTTCGTGAATACATATATTATTATGTATATTATGTTTTGTATATTTGATCCAAATATACAAAACATAATATACATAAATAAAAAACAAAGTAGTATAAAGTAGTATATGAATAAAATCCAATTTTGATGTATACTAGATGAGAATAATAGGCATAATAAAGGCATAATAAATATTATTATTTTTCCTGATCGGTAAAATTAACAGAAAAGAAAAATAGAAATCTTAATTTATGGTTAAAAATTCATTCATCTCAGTTCTTACACAAGAAGAAAAAGAAGAAAATAGTGGGTCTGTTGAATTTCAAGTATTCCATTTCACCAGTAAGATACGGAGACTTACTTCACATTTAGAATTGCACAAAAGAGATTTTTTATCGCAAAGGGGTCTACGAAGAATTCTGGGAAAACGTCAACGATTATTGACTTATTTGTCAAAGAAAAATAAAGTACGTTATAATAAATTAATGGATCAGTTAGATATTCGGGAACCAAAAACTCGTTAAGAATTTATTCTTCGAGTTTCTTATTATCCTTGTTTTTTTTTATTTTTCATTTTAAGAAATTCATGAAATAATAAATTAAGGAAAAAAAAGATGACTGTACCGGCTACAAGAAAAGATTTGATAATAGTCAATATGGTCCTCACACCACCCATCAATGCATGGTGTTCTTCGGCTGATCGTTACTCTAGATGGTGTGAAAATGTTATTAACTGTGAACCTATATTGGGCTATTTACACAGAGGGATGGAAAAAATAGAGGAAAACAAAACAATTATACAATATTTGCCTTATGTAACACGTTGGGATTCATTTATCCACAGATTTTTATCTTCCTTTTGAACTCATTTCTATAATTCTTTTAGTTTATTTGATAGGTGCAATTATTATGGCTCGTCAATAATCTAATATAATAAGAAATAAGAACTTATTTTTTTTTATTAATTTTTTTTTTATTAAATAATGAAATGAAAATGGATTTCATCTATTTTCTTTCATTCTACTTTGAATATCTTTGTAATCCTTCTATTCTAGTCAACTGAATCAGTTTCATCTTTGTTCATATTGAAATGAATTGAGATAGATGAGGAATTTATTAATGATGTTAGAGCATGTACTTTTTATAAGTGTTTATTTATTTTCTATCGGTATCTATGGACTGATCATAAGCCGAAGCATGGTTAGAGTACTTATGTGTCTTGAGCTTATACTAAATTCGGTGAATATAAATCTCGTCAATTTTCCGATATAGATATATTTGATAGTCGGCAATTAAAAGGATAAATTTTCTCAATCTTTGTTATAGCCATTGCGGCTGCTGAAGCGGCTATTGGGCTAGCTATTGTTTCGTCGATCTATCGTAACAGAAAATCAACTCGTATCAATCAATCTAATTTGCTGAATAATTAGTCATAATTCTTCTATTTTCACATAGAAATCAATTTTCAAATATTCTATTACAAATATTAAATATTCTATTATTATTATTATTTTATTATTTGTTTTCTTTCTTCTCTTTTTTCATATAGATTTATGATTTATAGTTACTAACCTATTCTATCACTAACCTAATAACAAACATATTCATCTGATATATAATATATCATCATATCCTTAATTTACATTTTTATATACTAGAAATATACATATAGAAATATAGTAAAATTAACATGAATTGAATTCGTAAACTCATATTTTATGGTTATTGAAATGGAAATCAAAGTATCTTGGCCCTTTCTCATAAACAGATTAAAAAATCTATTGATTCTTAAAATCTTGATAAATCATTGATTCGTCTGGTGTTTACAATAGAAAATATATGATTTATTTCATTTTATTATTTTACCAGATCGAAAATCTTTTGTGTTCAAAACTGGAATTTATAGACCCAATGTCACATTCAGTAAAGATTTATGATACATGTATAGGATGTACCCAATGTGTTCGAGCTTGCCCCACGGATGTATTGGAAATGATACCTTGGGACGGATGTAAAGCTAAGCAAATTGCTTCTGCGCCAAGAACCGAAGATTGTGTAGGTTGTAAAAGATGTGAATCCGCTTGTCCAACGGATTTTTTGAGTGTCCGTGTTTATTTATGGCATGAAACAACTCGCAGCATGGGTCTTTCTTATTGATATGTGATAAAAGACTCCAATGGAATCATTTGATTCCTCTTTACCGACAAAAGCCCGTGCTCTAGAAAAGAAAATATATTATTCTTCTCCCGAGCACGGGCTTTTCTGGTCTCATTTTATCTTGTCTTTATAACGATTTATTTTCCTTGGTTACCAATACTTCTTGTTTTGCCCATATTTGTGGGTTCTTCAATTGTCTTTTCCCCTCATAGGGGAAATAGGTGGTATACTCTATGTATATGTATCCTAGAGCTCCTTCTAATGACCTATGTCTTTTGTTATCATTTCCAATTGGACGATCCATTAACCCAATTGAAGGAGGATTATAAATGGATCAATCTTTTTGATTTTCACTGGAGACTGGGAACCAATGGATTTTTCATAGGATCCATTTTACTGACAGGATTTATCACTACTTTAGCTACTTTAGTAGCTTGGCCAGTTACTCGAAATCCGCGATTTTTCTATTTCTTAATGTTAGCAATGTATAGTGGCCAAATAGGATCATTTTCTTCTCGAGACCTTTTCCTTTTTTTCATCATGTGGGAATTAGAATTAATTCCTGTTTATTTACTTTTATCCATGTGGGGAGGAAAAAAACGTCTGTACTCGGCTACAAAGTTTATTGTTTATTTTGTGCACTGCCGGAGGTTCCATTTTTCTGTTAATAGGAGTTCTAGGTATGGGTTTATATGGTTCCAATGAACCAACATTAGATTTATAAAAATTAGCTAATCAATCGTATCCTGCAGCATTAGAAATAATACTCTATTTTGGTTTTCTTATTGCTTATGCTGTCAAATCGCCGATGATACCCCTACATACATGGTTACCAGATACCCACGGGTAAGCACATTACAGTACATGTATATGTATGCTTTTAGCTGAAATCTTATTAAAGATGGGAGCATATGGATTGATTCGGATCAATATGGAATTATTAGCTCACGCTCATTCTAGATTATCTCCCTGGTTAGTGATAGTAGGAATAATACAAATCATTTATGCAGCTTCAACCTCTCTAGGTCAACACAATTTAAAAAAAAAATGTATTGCCTATTCTTCCGTATCTCACATGGATTTCCTAATTATAGGAATTGGTTCTATAACTGGCACGGGACTTAATGAAACGATTTTACAAATACTCTCTCATGGATTGATTGGTGCTGCACTTTTTTTCTTAGCAGGAACAAGTTGTGATAGAATACGTTTTGTTTATCTCGAAGAGATGAGGAGATATCTATCCCAATGTCAAAAATCTTTACCATGTTTAGTAGTTTCTCGATGTCTTCTCTTGCATTGCCAGGAATAAGTGGTTTTGTTGCAGAATTCTTAGTCTTTTTTGGAATAATTACCAGCCCAAAATATCTTTTCATGTCAAAAATGTTAATTACTTTTGTAATGGCAATCGGAATGATATTAACTCCTATTTTTTTATTATCTATGTTACGCCATATTTTCTATGGATACAAGCTATTCAATATTCCAAACTCGAATCTTTTTGATTCTGAACCACGAGAACTATTTGTTTCGATCTTTATCTTTCTACCTGTAATAATAATTGGTATTTATCCTGATTTCGTTCTCCCGTTATCGGTTGACAAGGTACAAGTTCTATTATCTAATTCTTTTTATAGATACTAATTCTTTTTTTAGATTCAATAAATTTCATTAATTGGAAAGAAAGTCTTAGAATTCTTTGACTTTCACATTCTCACTATTCTTCGTTGTACAATGAAAAAAAAGGGGAAGGGTGAATTAGAATTGTAATGAGATACATCTAAAGTTTTTGAGAACCATTTGAGGAATTCCTCTATTTAAACGGTTCTCAAAAACTCGCACAAAATTTCATTGTGTATCAGACGATTTTTTTATGTATTCTTTATGTAGTTTATTTTATTCAATTAGATATTCATTGGAATGAACCATAGCTATGGAACCCGATTCCTAATAGATTGACCCCAAAATAGCATATCCAAATTAGGAGAAATCCTATAGAAGCTACAAATGCCGAATTCGTGCTTTTATCTTGCAATTTTGAATCTTTTCTAGTATGTAAATAAATTGCAAATATGGTCCAAGTAATAAAAGCCCAAGTTTCCTTAGGGTCCCAATTCCAATATGAACCCCATGCTTCATTAGCCCATACTGCTCCAGAAAGAATCCCTATGGTTAAAAAGGTAAACCCTAAACTAATGACACGATAACTCCAATAATCCAAACCCTGAATTAATTGATATTTGTAAAAATTTTGAAATGAGAGGAAAGAAGTCTTTTTTAATAAACTTCCTTTTTCGTTCAAATATTCCATATCACCAAAGAAAAATGACTTCCTTAAACTTAAAAAATTCTTGTTTTTCAAAAAAGAATCGATTCTTTTTTGAAATGTAATCACTATAAGAGCAACTGATAATAACGATCCGCATAAAAGAGCTGCATAGCTCAATAGCATCATACTGACATGCATCATTAACCACTGAGATTTTAGAGCAGGTACTAATATTGCGGGTTGATGCATTTCAATTGAAAGACCTGACGTGGCGAAACCTTGGGTAAAAATGGCACTTGGTGCAGTTATTGCGCTTAAATCATTTTTATGGTTCCCAAGATACGGAATCATATGAATAATGGATAAACTCCATGAAAGGAAGATTAATGATTCGTATAAATTACTTAAAGGAAAATGCCCCGAAGAAATCCAACGAATAACTAAAAAACCTGTTATAGAGAGAAAGGTAGCTATAATCCCTTTTTCTGACGAATTACGTAATCCTTCAATTTCGTATACTGATAAGTTTATCAAATGAATTAGAATCACAATTGAGATGATCGAAAAGGAAATATGAGTTAATATATGTTCTAAGGTCGCAAATATCATAAATAAGAGTCCCTTTTAAATAATTGAAATTGGGGTGATTAAATAGAATCTAAAATATTTTAGATATTTTAGATTCTATTAGATCTATTGTGTCTATATTATTAATATGAATGAATATTTATGCCGCCACTCGGACTCGAACCGAGATGCTCTAGCACTGCTTCCTAAGAGCAGCGTGTCTACCAATTTCACCATGGCGGCTTACCTTAAATAATAATAGGTAATTCATGTTTCATTGTCGATATTCAATAGAGTTTAGGAAACAATGAAGAAAGACGCATTTCCATTTATATGGAAATGTTCAATATCAATAATAAATACTATTTCATTAGTATCTTCATCCTCGTAAGTTCAGTTTGAATAATCAACTTTTACATACTAGAAACCTAGCTCTTGTTTATCCAGAATAGTAAGAACTCAAAAGTTTCGTTATCAGTCGGGGTATCAAATTCATAATCTTTTTTTCTAACGATTTTGAGACCCAACATCTTAGTATAAAGTATAATGAAATATTTAGATTCTTCCTTATTTATCGTAATTGTGCTTTTCTATTTTGAAAAGCACAATTCATAGGAAATAAAAAATCATCTCATGAATTCAATATAAATCAATATAAATTTTAATAAATAGAATCAAATATAAATATAGAAAGACTATAAAAAAGATAAAAAAAGATGATAAAAAAAAGAAAATACACAATACTGAATACTTTGAATCAAGTAGACAGAAAGATTCTTATTTTTCACATTACTTAGCTCTAACTAATAAGGAGAAGTGAAATACAAATACAATACACAATACATTAGTAAAATGTAATAATTTGTCTTCCAATTCCAAAATGGAAATTTGGAAGTTCTTTAAAACATGTCAATTAAGATTTTTCCAAGACTTTTTTTTGTCGCACAAAAAAACTTTTTGATTGTCCAGTGGAAATAGATTTAGCTAAAGAAAAAGCTTTTACTGCCTCTAAAGATCCTTTTTTTTTCCAAAGATTTCTACGAATATGCTTTTTTGACATAGAAGTACGTTTTTTTGGAACTGCCATTCAAAAGGTAGGTGACTCCTTTTTATCGTTGTATGTGAAAGACATATATTTTGTTCAAAAGAAATTACTTTTTATTAGTTAATATCTATACTTAATTCCATCAATTTCAAAATTTCCTCAATAATATCATAATATAAAAATAGAAAAAAAAAAAGAAGAAAAGAAAAAGAAATTAAATAAGAAAATAAAAATATTCTATATTCTAAAATGATTCTATTTTCATAGACAAATAGATTTCGATTTTCTAT